TATGTTAATAACCCAATCAATTCTTAGAAAATATCTAGTACTTCCCTCGTTGATAATAGCCAAAAATGTTGGACGTATACTAGTATTTCAATCCCCCGAGTGGCATGAGGATTTGGAAGATTGGAGTAGAGAAATGCATGTTAAATGCACCTATAACGGTGTTCAATTATCAGAAACCGAATTTCCTAAAAATTGGTTAAGCGACGGTATTCAGATAAAGATCCTATTTCCTTTCTGTCTGAAACCGTGGCACAGATCTAAGCTACAATCACATCCTAGAGATTCCATGAAAAAGAAAGGTAAAAAAGAAAATTTTTGTTTTTTAACAGTTTGGGGAATGGAAGCTGAATTACCTTTTGGTTCTCCCCGACAACTACCTTCCTTTTTTGAACCTATTTGGAAACAACTTGAAAAAAGACTTATAAAAGTGAAAAAAAAACGTTTTCTAGCCCTAAAAATTATAAACGAAAGAGCAAAATGGTTTCGAAAAGTATCAAAAGAAAAAACAAGATGGGTTAGAAAAATAGTTCGATTTATAAAAAGAATAATGAAAGAACTTAAAAAAGTAAGTCTAATTCCATTATTTGGATTGAGGGAAGTATATGAATCGAATACAAAAAAAAAAAAATCAATAATAAGTAATCATATAAATCATGAATCGTCCATTCGAATTAGATCTGCGGATTGGACAAATTATTCACTGACAGAAAAAAAGATGAAAGATCTGGCTGATAAGACAAATACAATCAGAAATCAAATCGAAAAAATAACAAAAGAAAAAAAAAATATATTTATAACTACGTATATAAACATTAGTCCTAACGAAACAAATTGTGATGATAAAAGATTAGAATCACCAAAAAAGATTTGGCAGATATTAAAAAGAAGAAGTGCTCGACTAATGCGCAAATATCACTATTTTTTTGATTTGTTTATTGAAAGGATATACAAAGATATTTTTTTACGTATCATTAATATTCCCAGAATACATGTAAAAATTTTACTTCAATTAAAAAACAAAATAACGGATAATTCCAATGATGAAACAAATAAAAAAGGATTTTATATTGATAAAAATAAAAAAAATCAAATTTATTTTATTTCGACTATAAAAAAGTTGATTTCTAATATTAGAAATCAAAATTCGCAGATTTTTTGTGACCTTTCTTCGTTGTCACAGGCATATGTATTTTACAAATTATCACAAGCCCAAGTTATCAACAAGCATTACTTGAAATTTTTATTTCAATATCACGGAACAATTCCTTTTATTAAGGATAGAATAAAAAAAGATTTTTTTGGAACACACGGAATATTTCATTTCGAATCAAGGTATAATAAACTTAGCGGTTTTAAAATGAATGAATGGAAAAGCTGGTTAATGGGTAATGATCACTATAAATACAATTTATCTCAGACTAGATGGTCTAGATTAGTACCGCAAAATTGGCGGAATAGAATCAATCAAAATTTTATGGTTCAAAATAAAAACTCAACCCATTTTTATTCATATGAAAAAGACCGATTAATTCATTACAAGAAAGAAAACAATTATGCATATGCAGTAAATTCATTACCGAACCAAAAAGATAAATTAAAAAACTACAAATATGATCTTTTATCAAATAAATATCTGAATTATGAAGATAAGAAAGGTTCATATATTTATGGGTCGCCATTCCAAGTAAACGAGGCAAAAAGGATTTCCTATAATTACAATAATTATAATCCCGAACTTTTTTATTTGCCGAGAGATATAGATCTTGGTAACTATCTACGAGAAGATTCTATTATTGATAGGGATAAAAATCCGGATAGAAAATATTTTGATTGGAGAACTATTAATTTTTGTCTTAGAAAAAAGATCGATATTGAGGAATGGAGAAATAGAGATATCGGGGCCAGCGCCAACATTAATAAAAATACTAAGACTCGGACTAATTATTATCAAATAATTGATAAAATGGATAAAAAAAAAATGGATAAGAAAGTGTTTATGAATCCCCCGATTCATAAACAAATCTGCCCAACCAATCAAACAAAAACATTTTTGGACTGGATGGGAATGAATGAAGAAATCCTAAATTGTCCGATATCAAATCTAGAACTTTGGTTTTTACCAGAATTTGTGTCACTTTATAATACATATAAGATTCAACCGTGGATCATACCAATCAATTTACTTCTTTTTAAATTGAATATAAATAAAAACATTAGTAAAAATATCAACGAAAAGAAAAAAAAAGATGGATTATATAATCCAAAAAAATCTCTTGAATTAGAGAATCAAAATCAAGAAGAAAAACAACAGCCAGTCCAAGGAGATCTTGGATCATATGCACAAAATAACAAAAATATTGGATCTGATCCATCGAAAAAAAAAAAAAATGTTAAAGAAGATTATCGGGGATCATACATTCAAAAAAGCAAAAATCAAAATAAATCCATGATAGGAGCGGAACTAGATTTCTTCCTGAAAAGATATTTTCTTTTTCAATTGAAATGGGATAATGCTTTTAATCAAAAAATACTAAATAATATCAAGGTATATTGCCTACTCCTTAGATTGAGAAATCCAAAGGAAATTGCTATATCCTCTATTCAAAGGGACGAAATAAGTTTGGATGTAATGCTGATTCCGAAGTCTACAACTCTTACAAAATTGATAAAAAGGGGACTATTGATTATTGAACCAGCTCGGCTATCCATAAAATGGGACGGACAATTTATCATGTACCAAACCATAGCTATTTCACGGGTGCATAAGAGTAAGCGCCAAACTAATCGAAGATACCAAGAAAAAAGAAATGTTGATAAGAATGGTCTTAATGAATCCATTGCACGACATGAAAATGGGAATAGAAACGATCATTTTTATGATTTTATTGTTCCTGATAATTTTTTATCTCCTAGACGTCGTAGAGAATTGAGAATTCTCATTTGTTTCAATTCAAGAAATGTCAATGTTGGGGATAGAAATCAAGTATTTTGCAATGGGAACAATGTAAAGCGCTGTGGTCAATTTTTTTATGAGGATAAGCATCTTGATGTAGATACAAATCGATTTATTAAGTTCAAATTATTTCTTTGGCCAAATTATCGATTCGAAGATTTTGCTTGTATGAATCGCTATTGGTTTGATACCAATAATGGTAGTCGTTTCGTTATGTCAAGGATACATATGTATCCACGATTGATAATTAGTTGATGATACATTTACATTACATGGATCAAGCGGCATCTCTGACATGGTATATGAACACAAACAAATATATACAGCCTTATGTTGTTATATTAGATTATGGTACATGATACTGATTACCTGACCTTGATCTTAGCAATTCTATCTAGTAAGTAATGAGTCGTCATAATCTTCTTATCTTAGGTCAAAATTCTTCTCTTTTGTAGGTTAGAAATTTTTTATCTATATTTGATTGAAAAAAAAAATTGTATTGATTATCAATTAAGTGAATTAAAAAAAAAAAAGAAGTATACGAATAAATCCCGATTATTGTGTATAACAAATTAAAATGACTGGCATTATTATTACTGATTAGTAAAATCTATATTTGTAATGTAAATAAAGAAAAAGGGACGCAGAATTTTTTGTTATGGTTAAAAATTTATTCATTTCAGTTATTTCGCAAGAAGAAAAAAAAGAAAATAGGGGGTCTGTTGAATTTCAAGTATTCAGTTTCACCAATAAGATACGTAGACTTACTTCCCATTTGGAATTGCACAGAAAAGACTATTTATCTCAGAGAGGTCTACGTAAAATTCTGGGAAAACGTCAACGACTCCTGGCTTATTTGTCAAAGAAAAATAGAGTACGCTATAAAGAATTAATTAGTCAATTGGATATTCGGGAGCCAAAAACTCGTTAAGTTCATTTTTTTTTTTTATTTATTTATAATTATAAATTATAATATTTATAATAATAATAATTAGAATTCTAAATATTAATTATTATTTTTAATGAACTTCATTTGGTTTTCAGCAATTCGTGGAATAATGAATCGGGGAAAAAATATATGACTGTACCGACTACAAGAAAAGACCTCATGATAGTCAATATGGGTCCTCAACACCCATCAATGCACGGTGTTCTTCGACTCATCATTACTCTAGATGGGGAAAATGTTATTGACTGTGAACCCGTATTGGGTTATTTACACAGAGGAATGGAAAAAATTGCGGAAAATCGAACAATTATACAATATCTTCCTTATGTAACACGTTGGGATTATTTAGCTACTATGTTTACAGAGGCAATAACGGTAAATGGACCAGAACAGTTGGGAAATATCCAAGTACCGAAAAGAGCGAGCTATATTAGAGTAATTATGCTAGAACTGAGTCGTATAGCTTCTCATTTGTTATGGCTTGGCCCTTTTATGGCAGATATCGGTGCGCAGACCCCTTTCTTCTATATTTTCCGAGAGAGGGAATTGATATATGACCTATTCGAATCTTCCACAGGTATGCGAATGATGCATAATTATTTCCGTATCGGAGGGGTGGCTGCTGATCTACCTTATGGCTGGATAGATAAATGCTTGGATTTCTGTGATTATTTTTTAACAGGGGTTACTGAATATCAAAAGCTTATTACGCGTAATCCTATTTTTTTGGAACGAGTTGAAGGGGTGGGTATTATTAGTGGAGAGGAAGCAATAAATTGGGGTTTATCGGGACCAATGCTACGAGCTTCCGGAATTCCGTGGGATCTTCGTAAAATTGATCATTATGAGTCTTACGACGAATTTGATTGGGAAGTACAATGGCAAAAAGAGGGAGATTCACTAGCCCGTTATTTAGTCCGAATCGGTGAAATGGTGGAATCCATCAAAATTATTCAACAAGCCCTGGAAGGAATTCCCGGAGGGCCCTATGAGAATTTAGAGGTACGGCGTTTTGATAAAACAAAGGATTCTGAATGGAATGATTTTGATTATCGATTCATTAGTAAGAAACCTTCGCCCACTTTTGAATTGTCTAAA